ACTAATAAAACGGATCTTGTGTTCTGGAATTGGAATCAAAGAAAGATATTTAAAATGGCTCGTATGTTGTGACTTGGAATAAATGTTTCCCGGTAAAGGAAGGGAATAGTAATTTATTCATTCCTAATTTATTCCTATAGAACGTCTAGGAACAAGAAGATTAAATCGGATATATCGACAGATTCCCGCGTAGTCCAAAGAAAAAAAAGATCCAATTTCATCTCTATCGAATTTTAATATCAGAATAGTGGATATAATTATGATGCAATGGGTTAGGTCCACTTACTTTTTATTTTGTTGATTTCTAATCGATTTAATTGGAATAATGGAAAATAGGAAAGGAATAGTAATATTTGAAGATTTAACGAGACGACTTATCCTTACATTTATTATAATATTTAATATAATTTAATATAATATTTATAATAATTATAAATTATATTTTATAATAATTATAAATTATATTATTTATTTAATAATTAATAATATATTTTTTATTTAATAATATATTTTATTTTATTTAATAATATATTTTATTTATTAAAATAGCAAATTTATAACCATACTATAATTAATTATAATGTTATAATTTTGATTATATATTAAAATATTAAATTATACGGTTTGTTACTTTTTTTTTATTACTTTATTACAAAGATCAACAATATCTTTATTCGCACTTCAAATATAAATACTACTGCCGGAGTTTTATGATTTATGAAAAAATCAAAGCCCCTTATCGGATTTGAACCGATGACTTACGCCTTACCATGGCGTTACTCTACCACTGAGTTAAAAGGGCTTGTTTGATCCAATTCCTGAATAAAGACACTATGAGTTTAGTATATATACTTATTATAATAGATGTACATAGATATATCTTATAATAAGTATAAGAGTTCATTCAGGAATGAAAAATTTTCTTTATCCAGTAAAAGTAAATTAAATAATTTAATATAATTTTTAAATAATTTAATATAGAGTATATAATATAGGTAAAATAAAACGGTTTATTGATATTGGATTTGATAAATATCAATACAATGAATTGTTTCAAGACTATCCTAATTGACATCATAACTAAATTCATTTGAGTGATACATGTATCCACTAATTTAACATAGATCCAAGATATTTCATTGAATCATTGATAAAGAGATTCGGATAAAGAGATTCGGCGTGGCCTTTGAACCAAACTTTTATCGAAAAAAATTGTATAGAAAGAATCGTGAAAGACGGAAAGATCCTTCGTATCGAGTCATACCATTCCATTATATTGACAATTTTAAAAAACTATTCATACTATGAACATAGTATGATGGCGGTCGTGCAAGTCTGCCCCCATCGTCTAGCGGTTCAGGACATCTCTCTTTCAAGGAGGCAGCGGGGATTCGACTTCCCCTGGGGGTAGGGTACTACGAAAGGAAGTTGATCGTGGATTATCAATAAGCCTGGAATTTATTCTTCCTGGGTCGATGCCCGAGCGGTTAATGGGGACGGACTGTAAATTCGTTGGCAATATGTCTACGCTGGTTCAAATCCAGCTCGGCCCAATAATTTGCCGATCCGCCATGAAATGATATAATATAACCCATTTGTTGCTCTCCAGAAATGCCCGATCCCCCAATCCCAATACGGAAGAAATCCATTTTATGATATATCTATACCACTATTTATTTACTCTCTTTTTACAAGAAATTCTGATCTTGCTAATGATCTAGATTCATATCAGGATCCGTAACTATAAAGTAAAGTTTAAGGAAAAGAGTAAATAAAAAAAAACTTTTTTGATTGAACGAGTTATTATCCAATTGATTTGGCAATAACGAAAGGATTACTAGTAATACCGGCTGCTCTCACTAAAGTACATATACATATGGGTATCGATATATCACACTCGCAGCTCTGTTACAACACGCCCTTTCTAATCGAAATTGAAAGGGTTAGAATGAAATCATAAAAATATGTATACTTTATTTTATTATGGTATTTACTTGGGATTGTAGTTCAATTGGTCAGAGCACCGCCCTGTCAAGGCGGAAGCTGCGGGTTCGAGCCCCGTCAGTCCCGACGAATCCAAATCCAATAAAAAACTATATCAATTCATCTCTCTATTTTTTGTGAAAAGAAGTCCAAATAACATAATTTCATTCCCAACAGTGATCCCTCTTCTTTTTTTCTTTTTCGTTTCACATTTATCATCAACCAAATGGGGAATTTCCATTTCTTCGACTAGTACCGATTCGATTGATGGGAGAGAGGCATATGTGGATTAGTACAATTATTATATTATTAGCATCAGATTCAGGATTCCACGGGATACCGTACTGTACTGGGTCTGGCTTTTTCAATTACTCCCGATCTGTGAAATATGAAATAGAGTAGAGTATTGTATGTTTCCCGGGAGTACATACATAAATGGAATTTGTACAATATAAAAAAAATTGAACATAGTTACTGTGTATAGAATAGTATAGAATACTTTTTTTTTAAGATTAAAATAAAAGTATATCCTTTTCGGGCCCTATTTTGTGTAACCTCAATTTCAAATTTTACTAATTTGAAATAATCTATCTCATTCAAATTTCGCATTGAGCTTTTGATATATGCGTCCCATTACTAATCCAATGAAAGAGGATATTCAAAAAATAAAGATCAAACAAGGATCGCTTTTTTATTAGCGAGGTAATGAATTTTTTTTTTTATAAGGGTTTTTCCTTGAAAGAACAAACTTTTTAAATTTATATATAAATATATAAAAAAATAGTTAATTTGATGGAATATTCGATTTTTTTATACCGGAATTTGTACTCGTCTTTATCATACTTCTTTTGTTTTCCAAGAAGATTGGATCATTAAAAAAAGGAGTTTATAACTTAGCTCCTTCCTTTTTTTTCATTGAGCTTCTATTGTTTGTTGGGGTTTGTTTCGAACCAATGGTAAGTGGAAAGGCGGTTAGATGATACTTCATCAGATGATTGTACAAAGAGGGCGGTAGGTTATAGAAAAGAAAGAATGGAAAAGAATGATAAATAAATAAAGGAATTATTGATTGTATCGGGAATCAAATTTTGAGTTCAGTATGGATAAAAGATCATCCTATGTTATACTATTCAATTCTTGACGATGAATCGATTTGATAGCTCCGATATTGTTATTCATGATATTGATCCGATTCGATATCATCGAGATGTAATGCATCCCATTGAATTTACAGGCGAAAGATTTATTATCTCTATGGGATTAACTCCCGAGTTATTGCGAATTAAAGAAAAATTAAACAATGAGATTATGGAAGTAAATATTCTCGCATTTATTGCTACTGCACTGTTTATTCTAGTTCCTACTGCTTTTTTACTTATAATATACGTAAAAACAGTCAGCCAAGGTGATTAATTTGAATTAAACTTGATTTTTTATTTCTTATCAATAATTGCAGAGAAGAAAAGGATAAAAATTTCGCGTCTTAAATGAAATGGGCAGACTAGAATCAGTCGTATTCTATGAGATACAATAGTATGGTAGAAAGATTCAGATATTTCTTTCTACCATACTATCTAGTATTGTTATTGTAGTGTATAAAGTTGTATTGTAATGCGGGTTAATTTAATATAGATTAATATAGATCAATCTACAATAGTATCGTCATATTCCTTTTCTATATATATAGAAATCGATTTAATTACGTATATATAATATATATATAGTGATAATGTATATTCTATAGTATCCCAATTCTATTTCTTTGCTTTATCTATTTGTATTTAATTTGTGTTGATTTCAATTAAATTAATTTGAAATAATCGAAAGCTACTTTTACGATTAGAATTCCTAGATTTCTGATTATTTTCAATATGAATCCCGATCGAAAGAATCAATGACTTCTTCGATGGGTATAATAAAATAATCTTTTAGTTAGCATTCCCGACGAAGAAGTCATTGATTGAGGAGTTGACAAATGATCCATGGGAACTTCTTCGGATTTCGAAAAGGATTAGTAAAACTCGTCGACTTTTAACGTTTGAACCATGATATGGGTTCAATAAAACAAGCAAAACATAAATAAAATTTCTAAAATAGTAAAACTAAAACAAGCGGCGCAATATGTGACTCGCCCAAGACAATATTTTAGGATGTGCAGTATCTCGTTGGACAACTACTATGTTGTTTCCCAATGTGTATCCACGTAATGGAATAACCGAATTTTTTTCTCTTTGATCTTTGAACAGTAAAGAGGTAAACAAAATAAAAAAAAAAAGTTACGTTCTTCCTCATGGTCCATATCTAACTTTGGTAAGAGTCAGTTCATCGAAATAGAAAATTTATGAAGAATTCAGTTGGAATAAATTTCCTACCATTTGTATTCCTTTTACTTTTTTTACTTTCAAAATACGAACACGGAAATAATTGAAATATTTCTTTGATTGAAAGAGTATTCTTCATATATATTTATTATTCATAGAATACATTACTCAACTAAAATCCAAGAGAATTTTGAAATGAAGATATTTTTCATTTCTATTTCAATTTAAAAATAAAATTTTAAATTGAAATAGTGAAATTTTAAATAAAAAAAAACTTTGCCGAACGATCTATAAAAAAAAGTGATACTGTTTAGTTCCTAAACTCAATTAGTAGTACTTCTAGAGTCCACTCCTTCCCCATACTACTAGTGAAAGGGAAAACGTAAAGACTACCATTAAAGCAGCCCAAGCGAGATTTACTATATCCATGTGAATTATGTCCTCTATCTCTATGAAGGAATTATTCAATTATTGTTCACTAATAAATAATAGGGGAATTACTGGCGCAGAGTCAAAAAGTTATTCTGACCCAACACCGTTGATGAAACAATCCAATAAATCCAATTATAACAAGTTCTTATACGATTTCTAGTATAATTAGAAAAGATTAAGCCCAAGCAAAATATGCGGAAACCCCCTTGGAAGTATCAAAGAAATGATACTAACATGTAGAAAAAAACCTATGCCTTATTTTGT